TTAATGATTCATATAAATCACTTAGTGGGAAATGCCCCGAATAAATCCAACGAGTGACTAATAATACGGTTATACATAAAAAAGTAGCTATCATTCCCTTTTCTGACGAATCATTTAGTTTTATGATTTCATCGATTAATAAAGTTATCAAATGAATTGTAATTACAATGGAAACGATCGAAAAGGAAATATGAGTTAATATATGCTCTAAAGTTGAAAATATCATAAAAATTTTAAAAAGGAGGAATCCTGAAATCCTGAAATATAAATAAGGAGTTGAATTCATTCTATAATTTAGAATATATTGTATCTATTTTCGAAGAGAAGGTCTGCCGCCACTCGGACTCGAACCGAGATGCTCTCGCACTGCTTCCTAAGAGCAGCGTGTCTACCGATTTCACCATAGCGGCTTGTTCGAATTCATAATAGTCTATTCATAGTCAATCGTCGAGATTTAAGGAGTCAACTAAATGAAATCTTTTTAGTCAAAATGAAAATGGATGAATAAAACTTTGTTCAAATACAAATTCGAAAGTTCATTATTATGGGGTATGGGTTTTATTTACCTTAGTGCTTTGGTGTAGTTTATGCTCTTCTATAATTCAATAGAATCGAACTATTGAAACTATAAATTTCAACCCTCTAGTTATTGATAGAACTATAAAAGATTTCTTTATTTTTTTCATAAAAGATTTATCATTTATATTTATATTATTTCCTAAAAGTGAAAAAATTTATTTTACCAATGAACAAAAAATAAGACCCCTTTTTATTACTCAAAACTTGCACATTAATTCGGACAAAAAATTACAGGCTTTTGCCGGTTGGGTTGAAAGAGACATATATATATGGGAAATTTATATATTCTAATAGATTAATTCAGAGAAATTCAGATAAATAAGAAGTCAGAAAGTTACACAAAAAATTTTAAAAATAAATGAATAAATTAATTTCAACGATGTATTAATTTTAACTAAAGATCTATTTTTTACCCTTCTTCAATATATATATGAATATATTTATATTTCTATATATAGAAAAACGTCGATTATTGTAATTGTGACAAATAGGTTGATGGGGAAAAAAGACTCCCCATCTCCAAAACAAGAAAATATACTAACTATACTAACAAAGGCTCAAGTTTTGTATCTTGTCTTTATTCTTTTTTCAAAAACTTTTTATACCCCTCTAAACCGAAGAATTATTATTATTAAAATTATACATATCCTAATAGCGAAGCGAGTTCTAGTTCATATTGATTAGCCACAAACAATAGGTTTGTTGATTTCCTATTAAGAATGAAATGGGGGCCTATTTTTCTATTCGGATTATTCCAATGTTTTATTTTATGACTTTTTTTGTCGCACAAAAAAACTTTTTGAGTTTCCGGTAGAAATAGATTTACCTAATGACAACGCTTTTAAGGCTGCCCAATATCCCTTCCCTTTCCAAATATTTTTACGAATACGCTTTTTTGATATAGAAGTACGTTTTTTTGGAACTGCCATTTAAAAATTAAGAGGTTACTCGTTGTTATAGTTGGATGTGAAAGACATCTATTGGTCAAAACGAATATATTCATTATCTAGTTATTTTATAGATAATAATTAGATAAGATAATATATATTATCTAGAGAAAAAAAAAAAAAAATATGTATATATATATATATATAGATAAAAAATATGCGAAAATCGTACAAAATCTTACTATAAAAATAAAAAATATAATTTAATTTTTTTTTCTACATAAAATAGACCGAAGGATTTAAGAACCCTTTAAGAACCCATTGCCTAATGAAAAGCCTAATGAAAACTTTAATTTTTTATATTAATCTATTAATTGGTCAAACTTGAGTAAAGAATACTTCGAAATTCCATTTTTAAATTCGAATCAAACTAGTAATTAAAGTAATGAATCTGTTAAAAGATACACGTTTTGTTAAAAAAAATCTTCGTTATTTTTTTATTAAATTTGATTTTATTTTACCCCCTTTTGATAATTACCCCTTTTTTGATAAATATAAAAATAAATCTTATAGAAAATATAAAATGTTAGATATTATAGCGTTTCCTATAAATGTTTTTTATTGAAACGGAAACTAATCAATCAGTTTCATACTGAAACTAGTTAATGATTTGGAACAAACTGACTAAAAAGCGAGATTCGTACAAAAATTGTACCTTAGTTAATCCTATGATTCATATCGATTCATATCAGATTTCTTTTTAGTGTAATTTTTTATCATTACTTTATGAATATAAAGTGATTTAATAATAATGAAATTTTGTATTTTCGTTATTTTAAGAAAAATCTTAGTTAATAACTAAATTTGCTTTTTATGAGCAAGTAGGTCATATCATTTGCCCAATTGTAACTTCTTTATTTTAATATTTAAAGTATTTTGGAAAGACCCAGATAATATATAAAATTCGAAAAATATCTTTAAGTTAGTACATCTCTTGATTTTTTTATTGACCCCTTTTGTTTTGAAATTGAAAGGGGGTAGGATCCGGTAAATCGGAAATAATCAATTAAGAATAAAAAAAACTTTTTTATGGAACAGACATATCAATATTCGTGGATAATACCTTTCCTTCCACTTCCAGTTCCTATGTTAATAGGAGCGGGACTTCTTCTTTTTCCGTCGGCAACAAAAAGTCTTCGCCGTATGTGGGCTTTTCAAAGTGTTTTTTTGTTAAGTATAGTCATGATTTTTTCGATCAATCTGTTTATTCAGCAAATAAATGGCAGTTCTATCTATCAATATGTATGGTCTTGGATCATTAATAATGATTTTTCTTTAGAATTCGGTTACTTGATCGACCCGCTTACTTCTATTATGTCAATATTAATCACTACTATTGGAATTATGGTTCTTATTTATAGTGATAATTATATGTCGTATGATCAAGGATATTTGAGATTTTTTGCTTATATGAGTTTTTTCAGTACTTCTATGTTAGGATTAGTTACTAGTTCTAATTTGATACAAATTTATATTTTTTGGGAATTGGTAGGAATGTGTTCATATCTATTAATAGGATTTTGGTTCACACGGCTTGTTGCTGCAAATGCTTGCCAAAAGGCATTTGTAACTAATCGTGTTGGGGATTTTGGTTTATTATTAGGAATTTTAGGTTTTTATTGGATAACAGGGAGTTTCGAATTTCGAGATTTATTCAAAATATTCAATAACTTGATTTCTAATAATCATAATGAAGTCAATTTTTTATTTGTTACTTTCTGTGCCGTTCTATTATTTGCCGGTGCGGTTGCTAAATCTGCACAATTTCCCCTTCATGTATGGTTACCGGATGCCATGGAGGGGCCTACTCCTATTTCGGCTCTTATACATGCTGCTACTATGGTAGCTGCGGGCATTTTTCTTGTAGCTCGGCTTATTCCTCTTTTCATAGTCATCCCTCACATAATGAATTTCATCTCTTTGGTAGGAGTAATAACAATATTATTCGGGGCTACTTTTGCCCTTGCTCAAAAAGACATTAAGAGAGGTTTAGCCTATTCCACAATGTCTCAATTGGGTTATATGATGTTAGCTCTAGGTATGGGGTCTTATCGAAGTGCTTTATTTCATTTGATTACTCATGCTTATTCGAAAGCATTATTATTTTTAGGATCCGGATCCGTTATTCATTCAATGGAAACTCTTGTTGGATATTCTCCAAATAAAAGCCAGAATATGGTTTATATGGGGGGTTTAACAAAACATATCCCAATTACCAAAACCGCTTTTTTATTAGGTACACTTTCTCTTTGTGGTATTCCGCCTCTTGCTTGTTTTTGGTCCAAAGATGAAATTCTTAATGATACTTGGTTGTATTCACAAATTTTCGCAATAATAGCTTGGTTTACAGCGGGATTAACCGCATTTTATATGTTTCGAATCTATTTACTTACTTTTGAAGGACATTTAAACGTTCATTTTAAAAATTATAGTGGCAAAAAAAATACTCCCTTCTATTCAATATCTCTATGGGGTAAAGAAGATTCAAAAAGAATTAACAAAAATTTTCGTTTATTAACGTTATTAACAATGAAAAATCATGATATTTTTTCTTTTTTTTCAAAAAAAACGTATCTAATTGATCAGAATGCAAGAAACATCACACAACCTTTTATTATTATTACCCGTTTTGGAAATAAGAAGTTTTTTTCGTATCCTTATGAATCGGATAATACTATGTTATTTCCTATACTTGTATTGGTTCTATTTACGTTGTTCGTTGGATCCCTAGGAATTCCTTTCAACCAAGAAGGATTGTATTTGGACATATTATCAAAATGGTTAACTCCGTCTATAAACCTTTTACATCAAAATTTGAATAATTCAATAGATTGGTATGAATTTTTGAAAGATGCTATTTTTTCAGTTAGTATAGCTCTTTTTGGAATATTTATAGCCTTCTTTTTATATAAACCTGTTTATTCATCTTTGCAAAATTGGGACTTAATTAACTCTTTTGTTAAAACAGGTCCTAAAAGAATTCTTTTGGACAAAATAATAAATGGTATATATGATTGGTCATATAATCGTGGTTACATAGATGCTTTTTATGCAAGATTCTTTATTGGGGGAATAAGAGGATTGGCCAAGTTAACTTCTTTTTTTGATAGACGCGTAATTGATGGAATTACTAATGGAGTTGGTGTTTTGAGTTTCTTTGTAGGCGAAGGTATCAAATCTGTAGGTAGTGGGCGCATCTCTTCTTATCTTTTCTTGTATTTATTTTTTGTAGCAATCCTTTTATTAATTTACTACTTTTTTTATTTATATCTATAGTTTTTTTATATATCTAGTTTATTTATTTATTTATATCTATATGAGCTGCGCCCGACAGGAATTCCAATTCGGTAATAAGTTTGTATGACCATCTAGGGACTTTTTTACTGATTTCTTTTATTACAAATTTTTGTTTTGTTTTTTGACCATTAGGGCTAGTTAGAATTGTATTCAATAAAAATTTGTAAAATTTGGCTC